AGTTCACGCCCCTCTTTATCTCGAAAGATAGGATGCCCTAACCACCCAACAGCTATTCCATCCCCGTTGTCCATTGAACCCGCTCGGAATAATCCCCCCTTTGCTGGATTATTGCCGATGTAATCATAAAAAGCTAATTTTTCGGGAATTTTAGACCAGACTTCGGATAAACTTTGATTTTTGGCTAGCCCAGCACCAACTCTTCGATATATTTCTTGCTGAAAGTATCCCTGATCCCATTGATAACGCGTGGGACCAAATAATTCGATAGGGGTAGTTGCTGAACCATACCACATAGTTCCAGCAACAACAAAAGCTGCAAAAAAGACAGCAGCAATACTACTGGAAAGGACGGTTTCAATATTGCCCATACGCAATCCTTTGTATAGACGTTGGGGCGGGCGGACACTAAGATGAAATAAGCCCGCTAATATGCCTAAAGTACCCGCTGCAATATGATGAGAGGCTATTCCTCCCGGAACAAAAGGATCAAAGCCTTCTACACCCCAGGATGGATTTACAGGTTGTACCTTTCCAGTTAGTCCATAAGGGTCGGACACCCATATTCCAGGACCATACAATCCTGTTACATGAAATGCACCAAAACCAAAGCAAGCGACCCCTGAAAGAAATAAATGAATTCCAAAAATTTTGGGCAAATCCAAAGAAGGTTTTCCTGTACGCTCATCACAAAATATTTCTAAATCCCAATACACCCAATGCCAAATAGCTGCCAAGAAGCACAAGCCAGAAAACACAATATGTGCACCGGCCACGCCTTCGTAACTCCAAATACCCGGATTCGTTATAGTCCCTCCTGTGATACTCCAACCGCCCCATGAATTGGTTATTCCTAAACGAGTCATGAAAGGTATAACGAACATACCCTGTCTCCACATTGGATCAAGAACGGGATCAGAGGGATCAAAAACCGCTAATTCATATAGAGCCATTGAACCGGCCCAACCCGCAACCAAAGCTGTATGCATTATATGTACAGAAAGCAAACGACCGGGATCATTTAATACGACGGTATGAACACGATACCAAGGCAAACCCATGCAAATACCCCTTATATTAACGAAAAATAGACACTATGTAACTTTATTGCATTGGAAAAAAATATGCTACGGACTTCCCACTTTCAGTGGATTATCTCGGGGAAAGGATTAATATTTGTTCTATTCTTTTTTTAGTAAAAATTAGTAAAAATAGAACAATTCGGTTTGTAAGAACAAAGAGAAGCAGATCTATTCTATATCCGATAAGTACCAATACGCAATGGGGGTTGCTCCCATTTTCTATGAACGAATGCATAGATATTTGTTAATCATTCAAAAGACCTATTCGTAAGAATTTTATCCAATCTATAGATAAAATATGATAAAAGACAATATTATTAAGACAATAAACGCATTGTTACGCTTCCACATCAAAGAGTACTTAATTCTTTTTTCTTTTCCATTTTATGCCTATTGGTGTTCCAAAAGTACCCTTTCGAAGTCCCGGCGAGGAAGATGCCTCTTGGGTTGACGTATAGTGCGACTTGTCAGATATATTGGGTCATATGGGATTTCCCCGTTCTCTCCCCCGATCGAGATATCCTCTGTTTCACCCCAAAAAGATTGAATTCTCAAAAATTTGGAGCGTGAAGGTGAAGTGCAAATTATATCCTTTTTCATTTATTTTAGGGGGGTATTCAAATTAATATTATCAATTCGAATAATCTAGAGAATAATCGAATAATCTATAGAATAATTTATGGTTGGCTTGGTTGGACCAATAAAGTGAAGTATTCAGGCTCCGTTTCGAAAAAAACCAATTGGTAATCTATTTATGATTCCTACTACTTATATATGATTCCTACTACTTATATTTATATCATTTATTTATATCATAAATCATAAAAATAAAAGATTTTTTTATTTATATATATATATATTTTATATATATTATTTATATATAATAAGAGATTTTATTTATATATATTTTATATATATTATTTATATTATATATAATATAAATAATATAAATAATATATATAATTATATATATATATATAATAAGAGATTATATATATATAATAAGAGAGTAATCTTAAACTTTTAATGGAGCGAGTAATATGATAAATACGTCGAATATTTGGCATTGGCAAAACATGAAATGAATTGAAAAAGAAGTAAGTCGTAGGAAAAAGACGTAGTATTAGTGTCATTTGTCCTATATGTGCAAATCAAAATCGGGCATATTTTTTGTACTCGGAGTAGAGCATAAACCTAAAAGAATTGAAAAGGCCCATTCAGGAACAAGAAAATGACATCGTGATTTCGATTCAATCTCGATGAAACAATATATCAATGAGAAGTTTGTTTGATAAGTTTAATGTATTTTTTGTAGAGGGAAAGGGGACAAAACTCACCTTTCTTGAAAAATGGAAGAAAAAAAAAGCCATTTCATTAATAAATTCAAAAAAGAAATTAGATCGGAAAGGGGCCTTGATAGGAAAAAAAAGAGGGCTGGAATCTACACATTGATTCTTTTTCGTTTTTCGCTATTTTTATTTTTGTTGAACCGTATGCATCAAAAGGTGCATGTACGGCTCTTAAGGGATACAAATTTTATCCTAATCAACCGACTTTATCGAGAAAGATTACTTTTTTTAGGCCAAGAGGTTGATAGCGAGATCTCGAATCAACTTATTGGTCTTATGGTATATCTCAGTATAGAGAATGATAACAAGGATCTGTATTTGTTTATAAACTCTCCTGGCGGATGGGTAATCCCCGGAATAGCTATTTATGATACTATGCAATTTGTACAACCCGATGTACATACAATATGCATGGGATTGGCCGCTTCAATGGGATCTTTTATCCTGGTCGGCGGAGAGATTACCAAACGTCTAGCATTCCCTCACGCTTGGCGCCAATGAGTTTTTTAAGAAAAAAAACTATGCCTTCGCCATATGAAATATGAATATTAAGTAATAATAGCATGGCATTTTGAATTCGATATGAGAAAATTTGTTTTTTTTTTTCAAAACATTCGATTATATACCGAAAGAGTAGTATGAAATTAGTAGAAAATAAAGGGTATTCCCGATTTGAGCTTATTTATCAGTATCGGGTCCCATTTTAGCGTCACAAACTTTTTTCTTTTCACACCGGAAAACTTTTCATAATTTCATAATATTATTATGAAAGATAAAACGAAAAAAAAAAAAGAAACTTTGGGATTGCTGACTCACAACCGAGATAAACATATAAAAAGCAACGGAACCATCATAGTATTTTTTAACTGCTCCGAAAGGAAGGATGGTAATTGGATCATTTACCGATCTGAATCTGATAAACACTATATCTATAGTTTATTCTCTTTCTTCGATTTCTTCGATGGAAATGGAAGGGAAAAGTGAATTCCATTGTATGTAGAGCCGTATGCAATGCACAAAGGATGCCTGTACGGTTGCTCAATTCGACTTTTTTTATTCTTTATCTATTTTCCTCACCTCATCATGCGAGACAGAGGAACCATTTGTTATATCATCAGGGTAATGATACATCAACCTGCTAGTTCTTTTTATGAGGCACAAACGGGAGAATTTGTCCTGGAAGCGGAAGAACTACTGAAACTGCGCGAAACCATCACAAGAGTTTATGTACAAAGAACGGGCAAATCTTTATGGGTTGTATCCGAAGATATGGAAAGGGATGTTTTTATGTCAGCAACAGAAGCCCAAGCTCATGGAATTGTTGATCTTGTAGCGATTGAATAAAAAAATAGCAGTAAGTTTACACAAATCGCCAATTTTAGATTGGATCTTCTTACTTATTCCCGGCTTTAATAAGATTCTATTGATCTATTAAATAGAGAAGTAATTCATAATCATCCGGTTAGGATCGATCTAAACCAACCCATTCATTATTTAGTATGTATACGATTCAGCATGCCAACTATTAAACAACTTATTAGAAAGACAAGACAGCCAATCCGAAATGTCACGAAATCCCCCGCTCTTCGGGGATGCCCTCAGCGTCGAGGAACATGTACTCGGGTGTATGTGCGACTCGTTCAGATCACCATGGTACAAAATAAGGGAAACCCTTTTTCCAGTATCAATGATCAGTACTAGTGAATTGAATAGGATAAAATGGAAGGAAGAAGGCCGTTCACTATCTAAAAAAAAAAGATTTATTCTATTCAAATCGATTCCTCTATTGTATATGAAATTTATGCTTTCCGTTGGTGCAAATTGAATTTTGAATTCAATCAAGATGAGAAAAAATTCCTCATTGGTAACAAATGGTTATCCATTAAGCGAGGAAAATCCTATTTTCAAAGCCAAAATCTTATGCTTCTCCTCTTGTAAAAACGGACTAAGAGGGTCAGCTACTTAGCCAATCTTCATAATTAAATACCGTTACTGTATAGGCAGATCTCCTTGGGAAAGACGGATTACTAGACCATTCATGGGTAGAGCCAAAGAATGTGAACTGTACAAGTTACTAATAGCATTGATTAAATGAAATAAGGAGGCTCCGGTGTATAGAGAGGACCTCACCGTTTAAGACGTAACCATAGAAACGATGGAACCCACTATTTCTTTATTCATTTCTATTTATTCCTTTATTTCTTTTTTTTTTGATACCGAGTATCAATACTCGTTTCAAGGTGAAGTGAAATGGCTATAAAAAAAGACAAATCGTGGTCGGGAAGGTTATAGTAGCAAAAGCCATTGGAATTTGAATTTTATACATAGGAAGAATCCGTTTTGTTATTAATAAACTAGGAAAGGAGAAAAGAATAACTGAAAGAAAGGAAATCCATTAGTTATTCATAAAAGTTTCTTTTATTCAATGACCAGAATTAGACGAGGATATATAGCTCGGAGACGTAGAACAAAAATTCGTTTATTTGCATCAAGCTTTCAGGGAGCTCGTTCAAGACTTACTCGAACAATTATTCAACAGAAAATAAGATCTTTGGTTTCGTCTCATCGAGATAGAGATAGGCAAAAGAGAGATTTTCGTCGTTTGTGGATCACCCGGATAAATGCAGCAATTCGTGCGAATGGGGTATCCTATAGTTATAGTAAATTTATACACAATCTGTACAAGAGACAGTTGCTTCTTAATCGTAAAATACTTGCACAAATAGCTATATTAAATAGGAATTGTCTTTATATGATTTCGAATGAGATCAGAAAATAAAAATAAAAAAGAAATTGGAAGGAATATGTCAAAATTTTTGAAACGGAGTTCGCTGGAGAATGAACTCCGGGAAGGTAGAGTAGAAATTAGCATGAGAAATAGAATATGTTAAAGTCGCTCAAAATAACAAGAGCGAACCCGTACAATATCCAATAAAAAAAGATTTCTTCTTCTTCTCCGATTCATTTTTTTCTTACGAGATACGCCAATCCAGATTTTTTTCTGGAATTTTTCGAACAAAACATCAATCCACGTTTTATTTTAGTTCGGATTTGAATTTGGATTCAATTGAGGAGTAAAGTAAGTTGACTTTTTTTTTTATTTATTTCTGGTTCTAAAACCGCTGGCGGTTGACTCGCTTCTTTCAAATTGTTTCTCATTATTAAGAAAAGGTAACAAAGATAAAATACGAGCTTGTTTTATAGCAACAGTAATTAATCGTTGTTGTTTTAAGGTCAATCTATTTATCCGTCTAGATAATATTTTTCCTTGTTCACTAATAAATCGACTAATTAAACTCATGTTTCTATAATCAATTCGATCCCCCGATTGGATCGGGGGCAAACGCCTACGAAAAGATCGCTTGGATTTAAGAAAGAGTCGCTTGGATTTTTCCATGGTTTGTTTATTCCTTATCCCGAAAATCAAATTCTATTTTTGAATTCCAAATCATTTTGGATCAGATTGAAATAGGATTTGATTTGGTTTTTTTTTTCTTTTTTTTTTTTTAGTTAGTTAAATTATGTTAACTAGAATATCTAGAATATATAGAATAATATAGTATATATAGAATATGTACTTTTTCATGTTCTTTGTAAGAGTGACACACGGGAACTCGATTCGATTCGAGCTATTTCTTTATCTCCCCGTGAATCGTATGTTTGTAACAATAGGGACAGAATTTTCTCAATTCCAATCGACTCGGAGTATTGTGTCGATTCTTTTGAGTAATATATCTGGAAATACCTCTTGATTCCTTATTAAGACTGTTTCGAACTCGAACACAGTTAGGACATTCCAAAATAACCGTTACTCGGACATCTTTACCCTTGGCCATGAACCTCCTTTGCATTTTTGATTCAACCAACTCTTCTATTTTCCGATCTGAAGCGAAAAAAAGGACGGAAAAAAAGAAAACTAAATAAAAAAAGTTGTTAACTCGGTTGAATCGACTTTTTTATATTTCTCTTTCCTCCTTTTTTTTATATTTCTCTTTCCTCCTTTCTTTATTATACTTATTGTATCTAATTCTATTTTATCTAACTAAAAAAAAAAGAGAAAAGAAGGGAAGGGATTAGTCACAGATCTTTTGATTCTATCTCTAATCTTCTTCACCCCTTCCCATGTCAATAACTAGAATCAAAAAAAAGGAAATGTCAACGCATCCGGGAATAAACGATTGATCTCTATCAATAGACCTGCTAAAGCCCCAAACCATAGAGTACTTAGCACCGGTGCCACGGAAAGATATGTTTTTAGATCTCGCATTTGAAATCCTCCTTCTTTACTTTATTCTTTATCTTTATTCTTTTTCTTTATTGTTTATTGTAATGTCTAATGGTAATCCATATATGATCAAATGTATATGTAAGTAGTTAAGGACCGCTTGTATTTGTACACAGAATGCCTAATTACAACGATTCGGTAGATAAGATTTTCTCTTAAAACCGAAAAATACGTCCCTTCGGCCCGAGCATTCAAAAAAAAATATTTATTTCTTTATGAATTCTTTTTTACGGTGGGGTTTTATATTCATGTGTATATAAGCCTTCTAATTATATGTTATATGAGACCAAAAAAAAAGAGATGGCAAGGTAACTTGTGTATATCAATGGAGAAAATAAGAATTTTGAAAACAAGACAGGGATTCTCTAAAATGACACTGTAGACCAATTGAAAGGGATGTAGCGCAGCTTGGTAGCGCGTTTGTTTTGGGTACAAAATGTCACGGGTTCAAATCCTGTCATCCCTACCTATTACTTCTCTGTTGAGCAGTAACGAGGGATCCATTGAAATTGATTAAAATTGGGCATACATAATTTTTTTTTTATCCTATTTATCCTATTCTCTATGATAGTTTATGCATACAAGATGTATTCGAGTTACAAAAAAACCCTCTTTTTCTAGTTTTCGCTAGTGTGATAAGAAGATAAGAAAGCGCTCTTAGTTCAGTTCGGTAGAACGTGGGTCTCCAAAACCCGATGTCGTAGGTTCAAATCCTACAGAGCGCGATTCCAGTCTTGGTTAGTTTAGTCCGAAAATTACACTCAACTAATGGAACGAACATTAA